ATTTAATATTCTATTATTTTTTAATTGATAATAATTTCTATTTCAATTAAAATAATATTTCATTCTTTAAATTGAATTTGTATTTAATATTTATTTTAAATAAATTTTTTTAATATATAATATAAAAATAGAGAGCACAAGCGGGTAGCGGGAATCGAACCCGCATCGTTAGCTTGGAAGGCTAGGGGTTATAGTCGACGTTGATTCATAAGTTTTAATTTAACGTCTCTAATTCAAAACCGAACGTGAAACTTTGGTTTCATTCGGCTCCTTTATGGAAGATGGATAAATTTCCATATGTAAGATATGAACGAAATTAAAAAAAAAATTCGACCTATAACATCTATGTCAGCTTTTCTGTATGAATGCATTCAAAATGACCCGCTTTCTAGACGATCCTTATAGAAAAGAAGGGGATTCTAACATTCTTTCTAGTTACTTCGTTCTCTATTTCTATTTCAAAGAATCCTTAGGAAAAGCATTTTGTTTCCACCGAGCTAAAAAATTTGTCGATGTCTCTAGTAAACCAAAGTCATTGTTTAATAGCTATTTTGCTTCCATTTTCCCTATACAAAAATTCAAAAAATTGAAGATTTAGTTACGATTAGAAATAAACTTTCTATCTTTATCCATGGATTCCTTACTCATACTCATTCAATTGGAAGTATTGATCCAATTTTTAAAAAATTATGTTTCGTAATTTCATAATCCAATTTTTCAATTTGTAATTGACTCTTGGATACAAGTCACGAGAATGTATATTTTTCCTCGAATTTTTCATTGAGAGGTAAAGGATTAAATCCTTTTTACGAGATAAAGTTTTTGATCGGAATGGGATATTCATCAAACCGAGGGACCCCTTAACTATTAAGGGATTAATAGAACGAATCACACTTTTACCACTAAACTATACCCGCTACAATCCGATTATTGTATATAAATCGACTTTTTGTCGAACAAGAAACTCAGGCGTAATCAAAAGATAGGATCAAAAAAGAATCATGAAAATTAGAGCGTTAACGAGAGGACTTAATGAGATTAGGAAACGAGGACTCATTTAAATAACTAAAAACCAAGTCTTTTGCTAGAGGTTTTTGACGGATATGGCTTGACAAAACTATTTAAGCCGTAACATAAAAATGCATTGTTCAAGAATTTATGGTTTCTTTATTTCTTATCTTATTTTTTATTTATTTACAGTGACTTTACTAATATTTTACTGAAATAAAAAGTTATATAATAATAACGCAAAAGTAAATCTAATAAAAAACGGAAATAAAAATGGAGTAAATCAAAAATAAAGCTAAGATAAGAAATTAAATGACATTTTTATTATATATCAAAGGAATCAAAATAGTCTTTCTTATGATTGTTTCAATATCAATAATAATCATTTGTGTTTTTAAATTAAATAAATCATTTTAATTGGATTTGTTGGAACAAAAGAGGCCCGGCCCAGCTAGGTACTGACCAGGCCAAGCCGTGGAAAGAAAAGGTTTCTTTGGAAAAAATCAAAGAGGGATTTTTTGTATTTTATTATTTTATTTTCTTGTTTTTTATAATAGTTATATATCTATATATTCAAAAAAAAAAAGAAACTAAATAAATAAGAAGGGCTTTTTTCAAACCTTATTTTTACTTGAGGGAGAGATGGCTGAGTGGACTAAAGCGTCGGATTGCTAATCCGTTGTACGAGGTTTTCGTACCGAGGGTTCGAATCCCTCTCTTTCCGTTTTCGTCGATAACTTTGTATTTCCTGTCGAATTTTTTGCGAGTTCCTTTTTTTAAGTTATTTTATATAGTTATAATTAAAAATTTGAAATATCTAAAATCCTACTAAGAACATTTAAAAATCAAGCAAGAAAAACAAAAAACCTTCTTTCTTTTTTATTCTTCACGTCCAGGATTACGCCCCGGATCATTAGATAGGAATCCAAAGATGAATAGAGAGACAAAGAATATCACTACCGTGTAAACAAATAGTTTTAGAGTAAGCATTACACAATCTCCAAGATAAGATTCTTTTTTTAGGAAAAAAGAGAATAGATTCTCTATTTGTATTTTATACCGCATACCCTACTATTTTATTTATATTTTGCTACCAAGAAATAAACTAAAGTGCTTTTGAGATTAGAAATAGAAAAGAATTTTCAAAAAATTCATTTTTAATATTAATAAAAGTGGAGTTTTTTTTCATTACCCAAAATTTTCTTTCATACCCACAATTAGACATTGTGAAAGACTTCAAGAGGTCTTGCAATGGAAAAAGGCCAGAATAAGGAAGTGAAATGTGGTGTTCCCGATTTATCACAGCCATACCAGAATTTCAATATTTGATTTGAATCGAGGGTTCATACTGTAAGACTTATCTGATCTTATCAATTGTTATAATTTTTTTTTTTTCAGATAAATCATGAATTTGTCTAGGACAGTATTAAAAATCTCATCGAAAACTTACGGCAGCTTGCCAAACAAAAGCTAAGAGAAAAAATAGCAGAGGGATTACTGGCATAAGATCTACGATTGGATTTAAAAAAGCGTAGGCCTCGGGCAATTTGGCGACGAAACAACTACTTGAATAAAGGGCAGAATTAAGACAGATACAGATCAAACTAAATATATTAAGCATAACAAACATTTTGTTCTTGAGGGTAATTGTATTTATTTTGATTGAGTTATTAATAAGTTGAGTTATTGATATAAGGGAAAATTAATCAAAATAAATTAGATATACCAAAAAACCGTCTTTGATTTGAACTCGCCCAATCAAAAATACTTCAACTTCAATTCTCAAATCAAAAGTGAATAGAATAAATCATACTTTCATACAATATCTTAATTGAATTAGATGTAATGATCAATAAATTCATCAGTTTAATTCTATATCTACATATATAAAAATCCTATCAATAATCAAATTTATTTTATAGATATTTAGGCTAGAGTTGACGAACAACCAATACCAATATTAGTCTTTATTAGTGTCAAATATAAATGGGGCGTGGCCAAGTGGTAAGGCAACGGGTTTTGGTCCCGCTATTCGGAGGTTCGAATCCTTCCGTCCCAGAGCATATTCGTCTACACACCCAACCAACACATTATGATATTATCACATACTTAACCCATATATATCATATAATATATATGATATATATTTTATCAGAATATAAGGTTACTTTTTTGAGCAACCTTCTGTTTAAGAGTAGATTATATTAAGAGTATAATATTGAAAAAATGGATTCTTATTCTTAATAAGTCTTCTCTGAATCATATCTTTCTTTACATCATTCTTTATCCACTCTTTCACTAAAATTGGATTTTTTTATCTATATAAAGTTACTTGAAGATGCAGACTCAAAAATAACTTATTTATTTTAATTTTATTCTTGTTATTTAAAATAATTATTTAGATTATTTAGTTTCTTTTTTTTATTTTAAACTATTTTAAAGTTATAAAATAGTTTAAAATATATGTATTTGGGGTTAAATTGAATTCTTGCTGAGACTTCTTCATAAACTATATTTCATATAGAAGAAAAAAAAGAAAGTATAGATTACTAAGTACCGACCGAACCAATGATTATTCATGATTCCATAATGGAATTAATTACATACTGGTTCCAAACTAAAGGAATGTTATGGTAAAACTTCGTTTAAAACGATGTGGTAGAAAGCAACGTGCGACTTGAAGGACACGATCCGCTGTGGATTCTTACATCCACCATTTTCTATTATATAGGAATGAAAGTGCTCTTGGCTCGACATCCTTTGTTCTGTTCCACTAGAACCTCATTTTTGGAGGGTTGTGATGTAAATCGTATCATACATGATGGAGCTCGAGCAGAACGTATTGATTCGTTTCTCGGAGGCAAGAATCTAAGGTTAGTATCAATTAATAAATTGTGACAACTTTGTAAGTATATTTTCGATAGATTTCTCTAAAGGGTCCAATTCAAGCAAGTTTCAAATTCAAAAGTCAATTTTTTTTTTGAATTGGTAAAACTCTTTCGATCAAATCAAAAGTGTATTACACAGGAATCAACCATTCGTATGATTCTTTGATAGAAAGAAATCCCAAAAATGGTATGTTGCTGCTATTTTGAAACGATTCAAGATCACCGAAGTAATGTCTAAACCCAACGATTCAGGGCAAAGATAAAGGATCCTAGAACAAGGAAATACCGTTTCCATTGTCTCAACAACTAGAACTAGATTAAAATGAAGAATCAAAATAGATTCGAAAGGAGACAGACAAAAGGGGGATTAGAGATCGCTCAATAAATGAAATGCTTAAAAAGTTTCCTTTGCGAGTTATACAACTTGAGTTATGAGAATGCAAATTACAAATATGAATAATTTTTTTTGTTGGGGAAAGAATAAGAAACAAGTATTTCAATAATATATAAAGACAGTTCTTGGTCTAATTGATTTGATGATTTTATGGATATATTTGACATTTGAATTCTCTACATAAATATAACTTGAATTTTCTTGAGCCGTACGAGGAGAAAACTTCTTATACGTTTCTCGGGGGGGGGGTATTTTTTATCTACATCTATCCCAATGAGCCATTTATCGAATCGTTGCAATTGATGTTCGATCCCGAAGAGAAGGAAGAGCTCTTCGGAAAGTGGGGTTTTATGATCCGATAAAGAATCAAACCTATTTAAATGTTCCTGTTATTCTATATTTCCTTGAAAAAGGCGCTCAGCCTACAGGAACTGTTCATGATATTTCAAAGAAGGCGGGGGTTTTTATGGAACTTCGCTTTAATCACCAACCAAGATTCAATTAATCAAATATATATAAATAAGGTGTGGATGATTTATATATAGTTTTGTATAATTGAATCTCTGCTATTTTTTCTCCTTTTTGATTTATATCATATTTCATTTATTATTTCTACTATAGAATGTTGTCTTTTATAACGATAAAAATCAATTTTATTGATTTTATTGATGGAATAGATAGAAAAAATATCAAGAGAATAAACAATTTTGTCTTCCATTTTTTATATTATTGTCATGTCAATGGGTGTTTTTCATTGGAATTCTAGGAACAAATAAAAAAAGCAAAGGGTTAAACTTGCTTTTTTGACTTTTACTTATATCTTTTACTTATCTTATATTGATTGATATTAATTGAATAAACCCGGGGTTTTTTCTACTTCTTCGTTCGTTTATTCGTCCGTCTACACCCTTTTCTTTTGTCTATATGTCGATTATCTCTGTAGTATGTAGTGCCAATCCAACATAAATCCTGCGTTTTTTTATTTGAATTGAATATAATATTCAAAATTCAAATAAAAAAAAAAAACGAAACTGGAATTGAAATAAAAATTTCAATTTGAATTTATCATTTTTTTTTTCCCTTTCTCCATTGTATTCTTTTCTCAACATTCACATTCATATTGACAACAGTCTATCAAATAAATATAATCCGATCATGGATAAATGAATCTATTTATCTCCGCCCCATAGATTTGATTTTATTTCATTCAAATAAAGGGTTCATTGGATTTGCTGTTATACAAGAAGTCTTTTTGGTTTTGATTAAAATGATTAAAGATAGAATAATGAATAACATAAGAGACAAGAGTTGGTCTACAAATATTTGTATTATGTTCATAATTGATTCTAAATTTTTTTAGATTTTTGTTTTGCCTTTTTAAAAATGTTTTGATTGCGCCGTGCAATTCAATCTATTTATTAGGATTCCGGTTGTATCTAGACATTCTAATTATTTTAGTTCGGGTTGCTAACTCAACGGTAGAGTACTCGGCTTTTAAGTGCGGCTAGCATTTTTTACACATTTGTATGAAGCAACAGATTCGTCTATACCATCGATAGAGTTTGTAAGAACGCGACTGATCCTGAAAGGAATGAATGGAAAAAGCAGCATGTCGTATCAATAGAGAATTCTGAGAATATTTCATTCTTACCGATAGGCCCAAAACCTTGTTTAAATTGTTTGAAGGGAACAAAATCCTATTTAAAAAGCAAAGAAATGAAAACTAAATTTAAAGTTGAGTCGAGTAAATAAATGGATAGAGCCCTAGCTATAGGTTCCAATTATAGGGAAACAAAAAGTAACGAGCTCCTGTTCTTAATTTTTGAACGATTACCCGATCTAATTAGACGTTAAAAATATATTAGTGCTTGACGCGGGAAAGACCTTTCCCATAAGTGGATTATCTATTTTTTATGAGTCCTAACTATTAGCTATCTCCATCTCCATTATGCGGTGGAGATAAATGTGTAGAAGAAGGCAGTATATTGATAAAGAGATTTTTTTCAAAATCAAAAGAGCGATTGGATTGCAAAAATAAAGGATTTCTAACCATCTTGTTATCCTAGAATGAACATAAATCAATTAGGTGAAAAAGGAGAGGATAGAGAGTCCCTTGCTGAGTCTTACCTTTTTCCGAGGTATACATTTTTTTTCTTACTATAATACCTTGTTTGGACTGTATCGTACTATGTATCATTTGATAACCCAATAAATCCCCTATCCTATTTTCAGTTCAAATCTAATTTCAAATGGCAGAATTTCAAGGATATTTAGAACTTGATAAATCTTGGAAACATGACTTCCTATACCCACTTATCTTTCGGGAGTATATTTATGCATTTGCTCATGATCATGGTTTAAATAGATCGAATTTGTTGGAAAATGTAGGTTATGACAATAAATCTAGTTTACTAATTGTAAAACGTTTAATTTCTAGAATGTATCAACAGAATCATTTGATTATTTCCGCTAATGATTCTAACCAAAATCCAGTTTTGGGGTACAACAAGAATTTGTATTCTCAAATGATATTAGAGGGATTTGCAGTCATTGTGGAAATTCCATTTTCCCTACGATTAGTATCTTCCTTAAAGGGGACAGAAATCGTAAAATATTATAATTTACGATCAATTCATTCAACATTTCCTTTTTTCGAGGACAAATTCCCACATTTAAATTATGTATCAGATGTACTAATACCCTACCCCATTCATCTGGAAATCTTAGTTCAAACCCTTCGCTACTGGGTAAAAGATGCTTCGTCTTTGCATTTAGTACGGCTTTTTCTTCACGAGTATTATAATTGGAATAGGTTTCTTATTCAAAATAAATCTATTTCCATTTTTTCAAAAAGTAATCCAAGATTCTTTTTGTTCCTGTATAATTCTCATGTTTGTGAATATGAATCCATCTTACTTTTTCTCCGTAACCAATCTTCTCATTTACGATTAACATCCTCTGGGAGCTTTTTTGAGCGAATCTATTTCTATGGAAAAATAAAGCATCCCGTAGAAGAAGCCTTTTCTGATGATTTTCCGACTAGCCTATGGTTTTTTCAGGATCTCGTCATGCATTATGTTAGATATCAAGGAAAATCCATTCTGGCATCAAAGGATACGCCTCTTTTGATGAATAAATGGAAATATTACCTTGTCCATTTATGGCAATGTCATTTTTATATGTGGTCTCAAGCAGGAAAGATTTATATAA